TTTTTATCACGATCCCGAATCGTGTGTCTTTCTCGTAAGACTAAGAGGAATAAAAAAATCAAATCGCACCATCTCTGTAATAGGTAAATGCCTCTTTTTCTCCTGAAGTTGTCGGAATTATTCGTAATAAGATATTGGCTACAATTGAAAAGGTCTTATCAATAAAATTTCCATTTATCCGTGGTCTAGGCATAGGCAGCAATCCATTCAAAAATTCTTAGCATTCCCTCTCTCTCATGGAAACAGGATCCCACAACGAAAAGAATGGTGCAGTACGAAATAACATAAAATTAGAGTCATTCAAAATAAAAAAAAAATATGTGCCTTCTATTCAACTATTCACTATTCAAATTGTTCCTTTTCACAGGAATTTATAAGAACGAAAAACAAAATAGTGCAACCTCATTCGATTTCATTCGAATGGAATCGTATAACCAACGAAGGAAACGATGCCGATGACATTGAAGTTACAGATTAGAAGAACCCACGAAATTTTGATGGAATTAGGATCCAAAGAAGAAAAAGGATCGAATACTCATAATCAGTCTATGATGAGAAGAGAATAACCGCCTATTTTATTTTGTCTTGTGTACATAGCGGGGATACACGAGACAATCCAAATAGAAAAACAATCCCATAGAAAAGATAGTTTAGGAATTTGTACTAGATCGATGGCCTAGGAGTTTGTTGTTGATAACTCGAAACCTGGATTGGATGAGAAGTCTTAGGATATCGAATCGTAGTCTAACTAGAATGATGATCTAAAGAGATCCATTAATCCGCGTCTATAAAATATAGATCCCTCAATCGGTCGATTTGTTCTAATTTAGAATTTCGTGATTGAATCGGGAAGAAAGGGATACGCCGACAAAGAAGAGAACCTTGTTTTGGCAAACAGGAAGAGTTAACCGTTTTCGCAAGTAAAGCAATTTTCTCTTTATCTCGGGAGCCTCGAAGGAAAGATCTTTCTTTGACTTGGATCCAAAATTTTCTATTTTGATAGCTTTTTATCGTTAGAGTTGATTAGTCGGACCTACCCAATAATTCAGATAAATGACTCGCAATTCACTCGGTTTTTAGGTCATAATCATTATGTAGGAGAGATGGCCGAGTGGTTCAAGGCGTAGCATTGGAACTGCTATGTAGGCTTTTGTTTACCGAGGGTTCGAATCCCTCTCTTTCCGTACCTTCACCCAAGGCACCGATCCACAATAGATCAAATAAGAATGGATATCAGTCTTCCATACAGTTAGACCGTTCTTAGATTCTCTCTTCCTAATGGCTGTGGCACGTAAAAGACTGGAAAGAAAGGGGGAGATAAGGAAAGAAAATCTCCCTCTCGATCTATGATACCGAAATAAGAGAAAAATACGGCTCAAACCCTTCTTTCTCTTAACCTTAGGTTAATTTACTTCGCCGAAAGGGAGCAAAGTTGTCCGCACTTTACCTTATTACTTTACCTTATTACTTTACCTTATTAGAAAAATTTTTTATTTTCGTTCGGTTTAAGTCTGACGAGAATAATATTCTACGACTAGCAATTCATTTATTTCCAAACCGACCCATTTACTATCTATTATTTGATTGACTAATCCTTTAGATTGCACTGGGTCAAGAGTTAAATGGTTTGGTAATTCCTCGTGAGGAAAGGAATCGAGAGAATTTTGAATTAGAACTTTAGATTTTCCGTCATCCTTTGCCGTAATAGTATCTCGGGGTTTGCAGCGATAACTTGGTATGTCTACGATCCGACCATTTACTAAAATATGTCGATGGTTAACTAATTGGCGAGCTCCAGGAATAGTCGGAGCCATACCCAATCGAAAAAGAATGTTATCCAAGCGCATTTCGAGTAATTGTAGTAAAACCTGACCTGTCGGACCTTTGGCCTTTCCGGCGATACGAACGTATTTAAGCAATTGGCGTTCTGTAAGACCATAATGAAAACGCAATTTTTGTTTTTCTTCTAGGCGAATACGATATTGGGATTTTTTCCAAGACCCCGATTGGTTTCTACGATCCTTTCGGTCTTTGGGACTTTTATTAGTTAGGCCCGGTAAAGCCCCCAGCCGGCGTATTTTTTTGAAACAAGGTCCTCGGTAACGTGACATAAAGACTCCTTCCTCTTATTTATATTTCACTCTTATTGATGAAATTTCATTTTACAGAATAAAACTAAACTCAAACTGAACTAAATGAGAAATGAAGTGAAAGTGACTCAAATGTACTATTAAAGAATAACGAGATGAATTGGATAAAGAAATATCCAGCTCTTTCCTTTATATTCTCTATATAGATATAGAAAAAGAAAAGGATAAAGAAATATCCAGCTCTTTCCTTTATATTCTCTATATAGATATAGAAAAAGAAAAGGATAAAGAAATATCCAGCTCTTTCCTTTATATTCTCTATATAGATATAGAAAAAGAAAAGGATAAAGAAATATCCAGCTCTTTCCTTTATATTCTCTATATAGATATAGAAAAAGAAAAGGATCTTTTGATGTCCTAGTTGGAAGTTCCTATAACCTAATAGAAATCGATGACTTTTAGCAAAAGCGGAAGACATTTTTTTCACTAGTCTTTGATTTCAAAAGGACATTACTCACTGATGAAAAATCAAAAAAAGAAAGAGAGAAAAGCCTACTATCGGAATCGAACCGATGACCATCGCATTACAAATGCGATGCTCTACCCTCTGAGCTAAGTAGGCTGACTTGACACGCCTAGGAATTCAATAAACTCTCAGAATCCTTGCTTGCTATTAACTAATTAGAATACAATTTTTTTGAAATTCTGAGCTATTCATAATAAATATGAATCAAAAACAAGAAAATATAGAATTTCAAAAAATCTGAAATCTTATAGAACATAACGATTAATTTGGGCCTATCGAATTTCGACTTCTTTCTCACAATACTATATATAAATAAGAAATGAATAAATATTCAAAAATTTTTTTGTTTTTGAATTCAACCGACATTTGAAATTCTTTTGATTACCCTTCTCTCTTTTCTTCCCTATCATCTATCTTGCAAATTCTAATTTTTGAATGGAATTCTTAGTTATAACAAATGAGACATGCCGCCGCTTTCATTCGGAAAGGTGGAATTTAGGACAAAAAATCGACCGTTTAAGTAATGGAAATTACATAGAAAAGTGATCGGAAGGAGGACAGATAGATATATGGGATGGATCCACTTATATTGAATTGTAGAGACATAAATGATAAAATCGTTTTTGATTGGATCAAAAAGCAAAGATGAGAAAAGACTTTTTCGAGATAGCAATAAGTCTCTACTAAATTCAATAGTGCCGGTAGAAATAAAAGACAAGTGGGAAGGACATCACAGTGAGATCCTAATCTCAAAGGGGGATATGGCGAAATTGGTAGACGCTACGGACTTAATTGGATTGAGCCTTGGTAGGGAAACTTACTAAGTGAGAACTTTCAAATTCAGAGAAACCCTGGAATTAACAAAAATGGGCAATCCTGAGCCAAATCCCGTTTTCTGAAAACAAAGAAAGGTTTGGAAAGCGAAAATCAAAAAGGATAGGTGCAGAGACTCAATGGAAGCTGTTCTAACAAATGGAGTTGATTGTCTTACGTTGGTAAAGGAATCTTTCTCTTGAAACTTCAGAAAGAGTGAAGGATAACCCTATATAATATACATAGGTAAGGTATGCGTACTGAAATACTATAAAATATCAAATGATTAATGACGACTCGAATCTGTATTTGTTATATGAAAAATGAAAGAATTCTTGTGAATCGATTCAGATTGAAGAATAAAGAGACAAATCATTCACTCCGGAGTCTGATAGATCTTTTGAAGAATTGAGTCATTGGACGAGAATAAAGATAGAGTCCCATTCTACATGTCAATATTGGCAACAATGCAATTTATAGTAAGAGGAAAATCCGTCGATTTTAGAAATCGTGAGGGTTCAAGTCCCTCTATCCCCAAAGAGCCCATTTCGCTGTCTAACGCTTGAGTCTATCCTTTTCTTTATATTGATCCTTTTTTTCGTTAGCGCTTCCAAATTCCTTCTCTTTCCCATTCACCTACGCTTTTACAAACCACTCTGAGCGGAAAGGTTTTTATCTTCTCACGAGTTTTGTGGGTGTGGGATAGATTATACATGTACAAATGAACATCTTTGAGCAAGGAATCCCCATTTGAATTTGAATGATTCACAATGGAGATTTTTATTCATCCGGAAACTTACTAAGTTGTTCTTTTGACGATCCAATAAATTCCGGGACCTGGACGAGACTTTCTAATATCCTTTCAATTGACATATACCCAACTTCTCTAGTAAAATGAGGATGCAGTATCGGGAATAGTCGGGATAGCTCAGCTGGTAGAGCAGAGGACTGAAAATCCTCGTGTCACCAGTTCAAATCTGGTTCCTGACACACGATTCATTTGGCTGAGCCTCTATAAAGTAATTGATATGAATCGAGATACATTTTGATTAAATTCCTAAAGAGTCTAGATCATAATACATATTAGCCCTCTCGGTTTTTAGAGAGATATCCCATCTATTTTGATTTGATAGATGGGTAAAGACTTTCTTAGACAAAGTATCTAAGAAATGAGACCTAAATTCCTATGTTTCACCGAGAACAGAGCCTGGAATCTCTAGAATTCTAGAAGTGAAGATCCTTGTTTTCTCATTCAATGAGCATCTTGGATTTCATAAAATTTGGGGGCAATATAATCTTTACGCAAAGGCCACCCTATCCAACTTTCAGGCATTAAAATACGTTTCAAACGCGGATGATTAGAATAAAAGATTCCCACCATATCGTAGGATTCCCGTTCTTGAAAATCCACACTTTTCCAAACCCAGAAAACAGACGGAATTCTCGGATCCCTCCTCGAGGCAAATACTTTTATACATACCTCTTCGGGTTGATCCACGCCATACTTTATTCTCGTAAGATGATACACACTAGCTAACAGTCCGCCTGGTGCTACATCATAGGCACACTGG